CTAGAACGCGGTACAAGTAAAAAAAAAAAAGAATTCCTCCAAACCGATCCAAAAAGAATATAAACAAAAAAAGCAAAAGGCTTTACATAATTTTTTTGATCATACATCACTTTCAACAAAAATTTTTTTCTTTTGCAGAACTTGATGTTGATAAATCCGTAGATCTAAAAATTCATTTCGGATAATTGAACCTTTTCAAACTGTTTCTTTTTAAGAACCAAAAAGATTTGTGCTAAAATAACAGATGCCAAAAAGAACAAAAGGCCTTGGACACGTAATGGGTCTTGAAGTACTATTTCCGCATCCCCCTGACCAAATCCACCCACATTGGGATTACTTGTTAATGGTTGATCCAGTTTGATGGATTCGCCTTCTGAAATAAGAAGTTCTGGTCCTGGGGGTATAATATCCGTCACTTGACGTCCCTCTGACGCATCCGTTATGATTATTTCGTATCCCCCTTTTTCTTTTCGTATGATTTTGCTTACTATACCTGTTGCTGTAGCATTATAAACCGTATTGTTACTCTTGCTCCCGTCGGGATAAATCTGACCCCTTCCCCGGTTTCCGCCTACATATATGGGATATTTTAAGAAGTGAACGCCCCTCTTAGTAGCAGGGTCCGGAGAAATAATAGGGAAGGTGATTTCGCTATATTTCTGACCAGGAACAGGGCCTATCACAAGAATATTTTTATTAGTCGGGCGATAACTCTGAAAAAAAAGATTACCTATCTTTTCTTTTATCTCGGGCGAAATACGATCGGGAGGGGCTAATTCAAACCCCTCAGGTAAAATAAGAACAGCCCCCACATTCAAGGCACCTTTTTTACCATTGGCAAGCACTTGTTTCAGTTGCATATCATAAGGAATTCGAACAACTGCTTCAAATACAGTATCCGGAAGTACCGCTTGGGGAACCTCAATACTCACGGGCTTATTGGCTAAATGACAATTGGCGCATACAATACGGCCAGTTGCTTCGCGTGGATTTTCATAACCCTGCTGTGCAAAAATGGGATATGCATTTGAAATAGATGCCCGAGTTATTATATATATGATGAGCGATACGGAAATGGAGCGAGTAATCTCTTCTTTTATCCAAGAGAAGGTCTTTCTAGTTTGCATGGTCCAATCGTTGATCCCCAAAATTTCTACAATAAAATTAGGTGGGTTCCTAGTAAAGTTCCCTATCTACCAAGCTGCTATTTACTGAATAATTTTTACTAAAATCTAGGAGGAATCCGAATTTCTTGGATGTATAGAGAAAAGAAGTGCATAATATAAAAACAGTAAGATTTTGAATGTTTTACTTATGGACAAAATAACAAACATTCCATTTGGATCAGGGGATCCTTTTTCATTTCAATCACTCATTGAATGATAAATCACTACAAGTGACGGAGATATACGATTTAAATAATAGAAGACCCAATATTTAAAAATCGTATCAACAATGACTGGAAGAATGGAAGCAAGGACAGGTAAAATTTGATCATTATGAGTAAATCCAAAATCTTTGTAGACAGAGCCAATCATTAGTTCCCAACCGCGGGTTGAATGGAATCCTATACATAAGTCACTTAAAAAAAGAATAGAAAGGGCTTTTATTGTGTCATTTAAGTTATATACGAATTCTTGAACCCAGGAATTAAGAATAATAAGTTTTTCTTTACCTAGAATATAATAACCGCTTAGAATAACGAAACAGATTAGATTTGTGGAGAAGCGCAAAATTGTATGGATACGATCCTCATTGTGTATCTTGATCCATTCGATCGTTTCTTTTTGGATTTCGATACGAAACTTCTGTAGATGTGGTTCCGGGTATTCCTTTACCATTTGGTCCAAGAGGAGGAGTTCTTCTAATTCTATGAATTTTGCTAGAATACTCTTTTCTTGAGTATCATTGAAAAAAGTTTCGGATTTACTTGTATTCCACCAATAAATAATCCAAGATTCCAGACTTTTTTTAAATAAAAAAGAGATCCACCAGGGCAAAAATACTATAGATGTAAAATAGAGAATACAGGTAAATGCTTTTTTTTTCATTTTGCATCTGTGAATTTTTAATGAATCGACTTCATTCGTTAACTCTATACGATCTAAAGTCTTATATCAAGCATAAGTTTTATTACAAGGCTTCAAACCTATAAATTTCTAATAGTATAAAAATTAAAAATAAAAAGAGAATATCTTTTTTCTATATCTTTTTCTCTATATCTTTTTCTCTATATCTTTTTCCAAAATACTTTTTTTGATCTATCAAATGAGTCCCGTTATTTAGATTTGTTTGGTACTCTTTTTCTTAGTGAATTTACAGAATTTAGGGAATTTACATACGCATAAAAAATTTTTTGGATAAGAGGGCAAAAAGGGTTTTGTTTTCGAATTTTTGCGTATAATTTTTGCGTATATAGAATATAGAATATAGAATATAAGCCGTTTTTGATTCATTAGTATTCTAAAAGAATTTCAGTTAAATTATGCTATAAGAAAGAGAACTCTTGACTTCGGATTTTGACCTTGACCTCCCGCTAAGAAAATTGTTTATTCTTCAGTTCATTTCAAAATACTTGAATTGGTACACGCAAGAAATAGGCCAATTTCGCAGCCTTTTGCTCAATTTCTCGTGGCTCAGCAGTACGAGTCAAAGGAATGGGACCCTGGCCTCTGATTTCCATATAAAGGACGTGCCGAGCATAAATACCCTCTTTAACTTCGATTCTGATCGACTGAATATCTTTCATAAGGAATCGGAGTAAGATGCGACGATTTTTTCCAGGAAATCCCCAACGAAAAATACACACTATCCCTTCTTTTCTATCGAATCGATCATAACCACTACCCACATTCCACGAAATTGTGCACCATAAATAAGAGCTAATAAATAGACCGGCGATCCCATAGAAAGACATTACGATCCCTTGTGGAAAAAAAATGATTTGTTCAGACGGAAATAAAGATATCAAATTTCTGTCAAGATAACTGGAAATTCCAACTAATAAAAACCCCAATGAACCTAAAAAAAGTATAAAGGCCCAGCAGAAATTGCTTTTTTTTCGAGACCCCACTATAAGTTCTATCCATATATGTTCTGATTGCCAACTCATACTAGATCCAGTTGTATTTTATTGGAAGTGGGAGACTTGCCCAAATCAATTTGACTTTCCTTTTTTCCAAAGGAACTTTTACCAACTCTCAATATTCTTATGTGAATCTTTAGGAAAAATTCCTTAGATCTAGACTTAGATCTAAAATAATAGTAGCTTTCCCAAAAAATCTCCTATTTACACACATATAGCCCCATCCATATGTTCTACATTTAGTTCAGACATACGCCCCAATTTCTTTTCAATTAGCCAATTTACTCATATATCATATTTACGTTTGCACAAGAACCCTTTTCATTTATGTTTGATATGTTTGAAGAAACCCGCATTTTATACAATATTATACTGAATAGCTATCCGTGTTATAATCCAAGTCCAAGTCTCTAAGTCTTGCAAAAAAAATACATGAAATTTCTCACATCAGATCTATCAGATTTAAAAAATCTTGTTTTTTTGAACATGAAGAGATAAAGAAACCATTGCAATTGCTGGAAAGACTAAGCCCACTAAAGGCACAAAAATAGGGGGTAAGTTGTTGAGAATTGTCATAGAATGGGCACCTCGATTCAATATTTGTATCTGTTATTTCTTTTTATATTAATCTTTTTACCTATTATTGCTATATTCTATTGTTAGAAAGATAGCTTAGATTCGTTCTAATTCGTATATAATTATACTAAGTATATCTAAGTGAGTATATAGAATTAAAGTGAATTAAAGTGAAATGCAGAGAGTGTACAATTAACTAAATGCACTTTTTTCCGCACGAAGTGGATATTAATCCACTTGTTTTCTTCTTCTTTTCTTCTATTATTTTTTATCTTTTTCTTTTTAATCTTTAATTTTCGAATTTGACTTTAATAAATCTAATAAAGAGTTTTTTCCGCTTAGAAATTCCCGGCAAATTCGTTATTGGTTATAATCCGAAGGTAAGAAAAGAACACGAAATTCGTTTTATTTAGTTTACATTTACCTTGTCCAGTTGAATTTCGCGGAAGAAAGAATTCGCCCTTTTATTTTTATATTGTTGCTAGAAGGTTCCCTATTTAGGAATTAGGAATATAGAAAGATAATGCAGATAATTTGTTTATCCGCATTATCTTTCTATAATTTCTTCTTATGCCACCCTCAAAAAATCCATTTTAAGATTTTTCCTTTGATTCCGATAACTAAATACTTAATATTTATTTCGCAAAAAAAATTAACGAATTTGGAACTTTATTATTAACTTAGGACTCTGCTGAATTTTTTATTCTTTTTTATTCAAAGGACAAAAATTGTGTAGCTGTAATAACTCATCCAAAACGCCCTTTAACGGATTACGTGGTACTATTGGGTCCAATAAACCATTTTCAAATAAAACTTCGGCTGTTTGTGAACCTTCAGGTACTTCTATATTTAATGTTTGTTCAATTACTCTTTTACCCGCAAATGCAATATAAGCGTCGGGTTCACTAATAATGATATCCCCCAACATACCAAAACTTGCTGTCACCCCACCAGTCGTAGGAGTTGTAAGGATTGATATATAAAATGACTTTTTATTCGCTTTATAATCATATAAAGCGGCAGATATTTTAGCCATTTGCATCAAGCTCAAACTTCCTTCGTACATGCGGGCTCCTCCGGAAGCACACACTAGAATAAGGGGTAAAATTTGATTGGTAGCATATTCGATCAAACGAGTGATTTTCTCACCTACTACGGATCCCATACTACCTCCGATAAATCGAAAATCCATCACTCCAATTGCTATAGGAATGCCGTTTATTTGACCTATACCTGTTTGAACAGCTTCGGATAATTCTGTTTCGTCTTGACAAGCAAAAATGCGCTCTATATAAGGTTTATCCTCCACCTCCACCTCTTCTTCTTCGATCTCCAACCATGACCAGTCCTCTTCTTCCTCCGGATCCTCTTTCTTCTTTTTTTTTTTTTGCTCTTGCTCCTCCGGATCCCACGGATTCCATTCGTCTCTGTCCCACGGATCCCATTCCTCTTCGTCCGATTCCTCTTCGTCCCATTCCTCTTCCTCCGGATCCGATTCCTCCGGATCCGATTCCTCCGGATCTTCTTCGTCCGGATCCGATTCCTCTTTCTCCTCTTTCTCCGATTCCTCTTTCTCCTCTTTCTCCGATTCCTCTTCCTCCGATTCCTCCTCCGGATCCGTATTTGGATCTGGATCCGAATACGAATACAAATCCGAATCTAGATCCCACTCGTCTTCCGAGTCTTCCTCGTTTTCATCGTCTTCCGACTCTGGATCCCAATCCCATTCAATGGGATCCAGAACTGACATGTCTTCATCCTCTTTACCCGCTTCATCCTCTTTACCCTCTTTACCCGCTTCATCCATAGGATCCCTAGTGCCTGGATCAATCGAATCCTCTTTACCCGCTTCATCCTCTTTACCCGCTTTATCCATAGGATCCCAAGTGCCTGGATCAATCGAAAGTTCAATTCGCTCCGGGCTATCCATTCTCAAATGACAGCCGCAGTGTTCGCAAATATTCAGTCTTGACTTAAAAAAGAACCTCTTATAATTTATTCCATAACAAGTTTCACATTGAACCCAAAAAACGCTATAATCTATAGTTTTTCTTTCATTTGTGCTAGGTTCTTCATTTTCACCCTTATGGTCATCGGAATTATCATTCGTGCTAGGTTCTTCATTTTCACCCTTATGGTCATCGGAATTATCATTCGTGCTAGGTTCTTCATTTTCACCCTTATGGTCATCGGAATTATCATTCCCGAACAGACTACCGTTTTGACTCCCGAACAGACTACCATTTTGACTTCCACTGTCGTCGGAATTATCATTCCCGAACAGACTAACATTATCCACCAATAGATTGCGACTCCCATTTGGATTTGGTCTGTCGTCGGAATTAGCATCTCTGCTGCTCCACACCCAGATCCGTAATGGACTAGCATTTGGACTACCATTGGCGTCGGCGTCGGAATTAGCATTTGTGCTGGGCCCATCATCCTTGTGACGTCCAGTGATATCTGCATTTTCATTTGTGTTTCGGCTTGGCCTACCATTTTGACTTCCACTGTCATCGGAATTACCACTCGTGCTCTGTTCTTCATTTTCGCCGTTATGGGTATCTGAATTCTCAGATGTGCTAGGGTCTTCGCTTTCGCCGTTATGGTTAACGGAACTATGGTTATCGGAACTATGGTTATCGGAATTATGATTTGGGTCAATCCTCCCATTTTTTTGATTTTCACTAGAGCTCGCAATATCGCTTGCAGAGCGAAGCAAATCGTCAAGAAAATCGTCAATGATACTATCGATAAAACTATTGATAAAACTTTTCCGAAAACCAAAATTAAAATAACGAACAAAACAACTGTCTAGCGCACTCAGAAAAAAGGGATCGTTGGTAATCTCAGAATCAGAAACTGGATTTTCTGTTTCAATATCATTTTGATTTTGATTTTCATTTTCCAAGGGATCCGGATCCCTATTACTGCAACAAGGGGTCCATAATATTTTCTTATTCAAATTAGCCATTTCAAATCTCCCTAAAATTTTCTTATTCAAATTAGCCATTTCAAATCTCCCTAAAATTTTCTTATTACATGTTTCTTTTCCTAAAACACTTTCCTAAAGTATTTTCCTAATTATTTTCCTAAAGCATTTTCTTAATCCTAAAGCATTTTCCTAATTATTTTCCTAAAGCATTTTCTTAATCCTAAAGCATTTTCTTAATTAAGGAACATTTTCTAAATATATATATTTTTATTGCTATTTTTAATAGCAATTAGCATTATTTAATATTTCAATACCATTTTCAATACCATTATTGAATATTTCAAATTTTTTCAATATTTGCATTTGCTTGTTACAATATGATATGTCACTATGTAAGTAAATAGTAACAAGCGGATGGATAGTTATTCGATTGAATATTTCAATATCTGTCAGATTAAACGCAATGATTCGGTTTATTCCTTCGGATTATTATATCTTCACTTCAGTCGTACTGTTCCCTAATGTACTGTTCCCTAATACTATATAGGGAGTATAGGGAACTTTCGTATCGTAATATCGTAAAACGATACGTCTTTTTGGATGATTTGACTCAATCCAAATCTCTCGGCTCAATCCTTTTAGATTGGGCCGAGTTGAATTGCAATTCAGAATTGCAATTCAATTAAAAGAAGGAGTGTGAATTAGTGGATTACAAAGTGTCCATTGCTGGGAATTCAAATTTAATCTCCTTCCATACTTCACACGCAGCAGCCAGTTCAGGACTCCATTTGGCAGCTGAACGGATAATTTCATTACCCTCACGAGCAAGATCACGTCCCTCATTACGAGCCTGTACACATGCTTCTAGAGCTACTCGATTAGCGACGGCACCAGGTGCATTTCC